TTTATATAAATATATATTGAATATTATATATATATATAATATATATATAATATTCAATATAATATTAATAAAAATAATTAAGAAAAAATACAAATATATATATAATTTTATATAATATTTTATATAATAAAATTATATATAGAAAAAAATAGATATATTCTCTATATATTATTCTATATTCTCTATAGAATATGAATAAAATAAAGATATATATAGAATAAAAAAATATATATAGAATAAAATAAGAAATGAGAATAGAAAAAATAAAATAATAAACAGAGTGTTCTTATTCAAAACGCCCTGTGATCTTCAACCAATTCTGTGCTTCAATATAATTACCAGGGGTAAGGGCTATAGCTTGTTTCCAATATTCAGCGGCTTGATCAAACCAAGATTCCGCAATTTCAGAATCTCCCTGTCGAATGGCCTGTTCTCCGCGGTCGGAATAGGTGAGTAAATTCCTTCCCTTAGAACCGTACTTGAGAGTTTCCTGACTCATACGGCTCAACAGTCAATTCTTTTGATCTTCCATTTTTTTCTGGAGTTAACCACAAGAAAAGAGGTTAATTACATGAGTTTCAAACTAAAATTTGGATTAATAAAGAATTTAATCCTTTTTTATAGTTTTATCTTTTCTCCTACCTTCAGAAGAATAAAGCATCGGCATTAACACTCTCATTAGAATTTTCTGAAAGGTAACTATCTCGATTTCATATATCATATACTTTCATATATGATATATCAATTTCTATAGAATCTTTGAGAAAAAGACTTTTCTTCATAAGAAAGAAAAGACTTACTATCTTTGGGATCTGATACTACACCGCTGCTCAAAACCTTAGGGGATCGACTTTCTTACATAAGTGGATTCCTAACTCTTCTATCATGATATAAGTAAGCAGTTCTTGTTGTATCGGCCAAAAACCTTGTTAATTGATCTTTACGGTGCTTCCTCTATCAATTAGATCTTTTATCCATAGAAAAAAGTATCTAGGCATATCTATTTCTTCATATTTCTACTTCTATGAAGTTTCTTTCTTTGCTACAGCTGATAAAAATCGTTTTTTTGGACGATATATATGTAGAAAGCCTATTTTTTTTCTAGTATTTATTAGTATTAGCGGATTTGCTGGTTCTTTTCTTTTTTCTTTCTATAGTGGAGATAGTCGCACGTAATGACAGATCACGGCCATATTGTTAAAAGCTTGAGGTAAGAACGGGTTTCGTTCGAGTGCCCGAAAATAGTATTCCAAAGCTTTCGTATGTTCTCCGTTACTTGTGTGGATAAGGCCTATGTTATAAAGTATATAACTTCGATCATAGGGATCAATTTCCAGTCGCATAGCCTCATAATAATTCTGTAAAGCTTCCGCATAATTTCCTTCAGATTGAGCCGACATCCGTTACGGTCGTCATTCGGTTCAAAGAATCTCCGTTCCAGAACCGTACGTGAGATTTTCATCTCATACGGCTCCTCCTTTATGTGTATAATGATAAACATACATAGAATCAAAAAAGATTGCAATATTCTCATTATCAACTGAGCGGGACTAGTGTTTTTACACGAAATCTCTAGCCAACCTTCCTGTAAAAGATCTTTTCTTAACATCAAGTATGTTATTACTGGATAAATAGTAACTTCAACAATTTCTTTGTTCTCAACGCCGCTAAATTTCCCGGAATTAGTCACTTCAACAGTCTTCGATGGTTATATGGGTATCCAAAATACGAACGAGATGGATGTTTCTTGTCCCAACCATTCTTGTTAGTCCCGATCCCGATAAGAAAGGAAGGATTTTTTTTTACAAAGTTTTCTAGTGTTGTTGATTCCTAAGCGTAGTGCTTCTTCCCCCATGCCGCCCATTGGTACTAGTGGAGTAGGGTTGACCTAACCCCATAGGTATAGGTATAACCTTTCGCTTAATACTATAAACCTAAAATTGAAGCATATGAGGCTGCATTAATCGGGGATACACGACAGAAGGACTTAATCGTTTTATTTCCAAACTTCACCTTCAGCAAGCGTAGGTTTTTTCAAAATTTTTTTCTTTCTCTACGAAGAATGTATCTTTCTCCTAAGACTGAGATCAGTAAAAAAAAAAAGATAATCAAATCGCACCATCTCTGTAATAAGTGAATGCCTCTTTTTCTCCGGAAGTTGTCGGAATTATTCGTAATAAGATATTGGCTACAATTGAAAAGGTCTTATCAATAAAATTTCCATTTATCCGAGATCTAGGCATAGGTAGCAATCCATTCTAAAATTTCATTTTTTATCGCGTGAGAAAATAATCCCCCAAACAAAGGAATTGTACAATACAGTACGAAATAACGTAAAAACGGACTTATTAATCAAATTACTTTATCCTACGGCTGGCCTCGAAGGAGGGGTTTTTTTTGATAAAAACTTTTTCTTTCTATTTTTATTTTATAGTTTCAATTGATTGTGTGCGCCTACCCAAATGGAATATGAATGACTCACTATTCACTCGGTTTCTGG